AAGAGCTACTAAGACCATTCTAATGCCCCTTTTCGCCATGCATAAACTAAACCAACAATTAAGATAAGCACGAAAATTAGCGCTTCCATAAATACAGATACCCCCAATACATCAAAACTCATTGCCCATGGATAAAGAAAAACCGTTTCAACATCAAAAACAACAAAAACTAAAGCAAACATATAATAACAGATTCGAAATTGTAACCAAGCATCGCCCATTGGTTCTATACCTGATTCATAACTAGAAAATTTCTCTGGTCCTTTACTAATCGGAGATAAAATTCTGGAAATTAGAAATGCCAAAATAGGAATAACACTTGAAATTATTAGAAATGCCCAGAAAATATCATATTCGTAAAGCAGAAACATAGGCGCACTCCCATGAATATGGAAAATCTACTAGATTAGTCGAGTCAAATTGAAATAAATTGTTAACTCATCAATGACTATTTTATTTAGTTAAAACAACAATTTTTTTTTATTGATTAATTGAACTGCCTAGTTTTCGTTGTTTGCTGCGGTACATGTCTCGTTTTAAGATTCCGTTTTAAGATTTATCGATGCAAATTTTTTATTACATTTCGATTTCCATTTTTTTTTTTCGATATCGAAATAGTATATTGCTCTTATACAAAAATATACAAAAAAAACTCTCTTTTTACTTTTTCATTTCACCTTATTTCAGATTCTTTCTAAAAAAAAAGAATTCAAAATTGAATTCTCATCATTTTTTGTTTAGAATTTAGAAATTCTATTAGAGATTTTTTTTTATTAAAAATTCAATGTTCTAAATTCAAGAAATTGAAATATGAAATATTTTTTTTATTGTAATTGTTGTAATTGTATTTTTATTTTATTTTGAATTCTATTTCTATTTATTTATTTAATATTTTATTATCTTTTATTATACTTTTATTATACTTTTATTATGACTTTTTATACTTTCAAACTCCGGCTTGTTCATAACTAGCGTAAGTTCTTCCTAAACCTGTTTAACTTACTAGTGGATTCGATTTTGGTTGGATTAGATTGGAGCTTGTTTTTAACCGAATTCATATCATGATTTTGACTCCAAAAATTCACTAGGCTTGGGTAGGTATCCAAAAGAAAAAAAAAAAGAAGTATCAGTAAAATTTCGGATAGGAAAGGAAGAGAATTCAAATTCATATGGAATTGACTTACAAAAAGTAATGAAGAGAATTTGGGTTCGTTTAGCCAAGATTAGAATAGAAAAAATAGCGATTGGATCCATTGAAATGCACTTTTTTTTGTTTCATTTCAGCTTTATGCTCTGCCTTGAATGATTCCTGTGAGAAAGCTTATGAGAATGATTTTTTTTTTGATGAACCAAGCAACTGCAAGCGATCGGCTACAAACAGCAAACAATACAATAACAATACAATAATACAATAATGAAGAAATAAAAAAGAAAATTCTACAATTTTTGTATTTGAATTTTAGTTTCATTTTTTTTAGGGCTATACGGACTCGAACCGTAGACCTTCTCGGTAAAACAGATCGAACTGATTATTATCAAAATGATTCGAACTGTTTCAAAGACCCAACACGCATTTTTTTTTGCATTGGGCTCTTTTCATTAACTGATATAAAAAATCAGTTAGTATACCATAATTCTCTTGACAGAAAGATAAGAAGATGGTTCCATGCGCTCTGATTTTTTAGTTTAGTTGGATTCCGATTCGAGAGCACTACCAAAGTGTTTCAAAGAAGGGTTATCCTGACGTAGGTTTGCTTTTGGTTTAGATCAACCTAAGTTAAATGGAGTCTCCATTCCCTCCCTTCTGCTTAAAGAATCAAATATGAAACTTCATACACCCTAAAGTTCATAGCGCATAGGACGAAAAGATAATTTTTTGAGGTCCTTATACTCATTATGCCTAGCATTGAATAGACTGGGTATTCACCTTATCAATATCTCAAATCAATGATAGGGTCTATTGGGCACCTAAATTTGAGCGAACCCCTTATCAGGCTATTGTTCTCCTAGTCCCTAAAAGTCTGGAGTAAGACATCGATTTCTCAATAAGTCTTTTGATTACATGATGTACTTCTCTGAAAAAAAAAAGCATTGGCGCGCGTGTAAACGAGGTGCTCTACCTAACTGAGCTATAGCCCTTGTGCTTGTGATACATATTTTATCATGTCGATAATTTCTTGTCAAGATGAATATTATCTGTTTGATCGGTATTGCTTAGAAATAATATTCTATTTATAATTCATCGATGAGCCGGGTTTCATTTCTTTTTCTTTGTTTTGTGATGATAAATGACCTACTTAACTCAGTGGTTAGAGTATTGCTTTCATACGGCGGGAGTCATTGGTTCAAATCCAATAGTAGGTAGAACTTATTAGATATCGGGATCAATGTTATCCAATAAGTTTTTCTATCCACCATATTTTTTTGATTCCATTATATTCTAGTTTTTTTTTTCTATTTCATTTTTTGAATTTTATTTCAAAAATTTTCGTTGTATTAG